GTTATTATAGTTTAAAAATTAAAGCACAGCACTGAAAATGCTAAGATGAAACTTAATTCTTTCTAATAACAAAATTTATTTTATTAATGTTACTTATGTCAGTACAAACCAATCAATATATATTATAAAAAAATCAAAAATTTCTATAAAAAATTATTGTTATTAAAAATTTTTTAAGTACGGCACTGAAAACACTAACATGAAATTTAACATTTCTAATAACACAAAAGTTTGGTCCTAGCTTTTTTATCAATTTTAATCAATTTTACACATGCAAGCATCCACCAACCAGTGAATAAATCCCTTATAAAAACTAAGGAGCCGATATCAGGCACAACATTTACTTAGCCTACAACATCTAGCTCAGCCACACCCACAAGGGCAAGCAGCAGTGATTAACATTAATAATGAACACAAGTTCAATTTAGATATGATTAATAGAGTTGGTTTATCTTGTGCCAGCCACCGCGGTTATACAAGAAACTCAAATTGATATTATACGGCGTAAAAAGTGATAAAAAAAACAATTAAAAATTAAGATTAAATATTCATTTAACTGTCATACGTTATTGTGCAATATAAAATCAACAACATCTTAATATTTATATTATACTTGAATTCACGACCGTTAAAACACAAACTGGGATTAGATACCCCACTATGTTTAACCACAAAAATTGAACACCTACAATTAACCTCTGCCAGAGTACTACAAGCAACAGCTTAAAATTCAAAGGACTTGGCGGTATCCCAAAACCCCCCAGAGGAGCCTGTTCTATAATCGATAACCCACGTTTTACCTTACCATTTTTTGCTAACTCAACCTATATACCGCCGTCATCAGCCCACCTTTTGAAAGACTAATAGACAGCTAAACTGAACATTACCAAATACGTCAGGTCAAGGTGTAGTATATGAAATGGACAGAAATGGGCTACATTTTTTTACAAAAAATATCACGACTAATATTATGAAAAAATATTTAAAGGCGGATTTGGTAGTAAAATAAGATCACCATACTTATTTAAAACCGGCCCTGGGATGCGCACACACCGCCCGTCACCCTCATCAAAAAACAACCAACTTATTAATAAAACCTATTACTATAATTACTAGAAGAGGAAAGTCGTAACAAGGTAAGCGCACTGGAGAGTGCTCTTGGATTACCAAAATGTAGTTTAAATAAAACACTTCGCTTACAACGAAAAAATATCCAATAATAAAGGATCATTTTGAATTATTAATACTAGCTTAAACTTATACATATTCACTAACCAATAAAACCAAAACATTTAATAATCTTAGTATAGGCGATAGAAAAGATCTAATTATGCTATAGAAATAGTACCGCAGGGGAAAGTTGAAAAAGAATTGAAACAAACCATAAAAATACAAAACAGCAAGAATTAATACCTGTACCTTTTGCATCATGGTCTATCAAGTCTATATAAAGCAAAAAGAACTTAAGTTTTATACCCCGAAACTAGACGAGCTATTTAAGAGCAATCAATAGAATTAATCCGTCTCTGTGGCAAAAGAGTGGAAAGACTTTTAAATAGAGGCAAAACACCTAACGAGCCTAGTGATAGCTGGTTGCTCAATAAACGAGTTTTAGCTCCAACTTAAATCTTATTATAATAATAAATCTATTAATAATAAAAAATTAAGACACATTCAAAAAGGGGACAGCCTTTTTGAAACAGGATACAACCTACAACAAAGGGTAATGATCATAAACAACAAAGACTTATACATTATAGTAGGCCTAATAGCAGCCATCAATAAAAAATGCGTCACAGCTAATAAATTATAATAATCAAAAATAATGATAATTATTCAAAACCCTAAAAACCAAATGAGCTACACTATAATATATATTAAAAATTATGCTAGAACTAGTAATAAGAAAATACAATTTTCTCTATTGCATAAACATAAATCAGAACGGAACAACCACTGATAATTACCAATAATGAATATAAACCTTTTAACAAGATTTACAACTCAAATAACAATGTTAACCCTACACAGGAATGCATCTTAGAAAGATAAAACAATAAAGAAGGAACTCGGCAAAATAAATTAAGCTTCGCCTGTTTACCAAAAACATCACCTTTAGCTAAAATTACAAATATTAAAGGCACTGCCTGCCCAGTGATATTATTTTTAACGGCCGCGGTATTCTAACCGTGCAAAGGTAGCATAATCACTTGTCTTTTAAATAAAGACTAGTATGAACGGCAAGACGAAAGCTTAACTGTCTCCTTTATTTTATCAATGAAACTGAATTTCCTGTACAAAAGCAGGAATAAATTAATAAGACGAGAAGACCCTATGGAACTTAAAACACGCAGTCACTTTAAGTTATATTAAAACCTGAACATACTGTTTTTGGTTGGGGTGACCACGGAGAATAAAAATCCTCCGAGATAACAATTTTAGTAATACAAAACAAAAATTCAAAATTTTGACACCAGACCCAAAATATTTGATCAACGAACCAAGCTACCCTAGGGATAACAGCGCAATCTTCTCCAAGAGCACCTATCGCCAAGAAGGTTTACGACCTCGATGTTGGATCAGGATATCCAGACAGTGTAGCCGCTGCCAAAGGTTTGTTTGTTCAACAATTAAAATCCTACGTGATCTGAGTTCAGACCGGAGAAATCCAGGTCAGTTTCTATCTATTTATAATTTTTTTCAATACGCAAGGACCAAAAAAATAGGACCAATGCTCACAAACATGTCCTAAAAACCAATATGAAATAAAACTCAATTTACAATATAAAATTAACCCCAAGAATAGGGACTGCTAATGTAGCAAAATAGTAAATGCATGAGACCTAAATCCTCTTATTAGGGGCCCAAATCCCCTCTTTAGCTATGACTATTATAAATTTACTAAACCCATTAACATTAATTATTCCAATTTTACTTGCAGTAGCTTTTTTAACCCTAGCAGAACGAAAAGTATTAGGTTATATACAATTCCGAAAAGGTCCTAACATTATTGGCCCTATAGGACTACTACAACCTATTGCAGATGGAATAAAACTCTTCATTAAAGAACCAATTCGACCATCAACCTCGTCACAAACTTTATTCCTTACTACACCTATTATAGCTTTAATATTGTCATTAATATTATGAACCCCAATACCAATACCAACACCAATATTAGATATAAACTTAGGTATCCTATTCATATTAGCCATTTCCAGCTTAATAGTTTATTCAATCTTAGGCTCAGGATGATCTTCAAACTCAAAATATGCTTTAATAGGTGCACTACGAGCAGTAGCCCAAACCATCTCATATGAAGTAACATTAGGATTAATTATTCTATGCACAATCCTTTTATCAGGAACTTTTACACTATATAATTTTATATATACGCAAGAAATTACCTGATTACTTCTCCCCACTTGACCAATAGCAACAATATGATATATCTCAACATTAGCAGAAACAAACCGAGCACCATTTGATTTAACAGAAGGTGAATCAGAATTAGTATCAGGATTTAATGTTGAATATGCAGGGGGACCTTTCGCATTATTCTTTCTTGCAGAATATTCTAATATTTTAATAATAAATACACTATCCACAATTCTATTCATCGCACCATCCATAAATATTAACCAAGAAATAATAACACTAAATTTAATAATAAAAGCTATATTACTTTCAACAGTATTTTTATGAATTCGAGCATCATATCCACGATTTCGATATGATCAATTAATACACCTAGTATGAAAAAATTTTCTACCACTAGTCCTAGCTGCTACACTTATTTATATTTCTATACCAATCTCAATAGCAGGTATTCCACCACAAACATAAGATATGTGCCCGAAAATTCAAGGATCACTTTGATAGAGTGAATATATATGAGTTTAAACCTCTTCATATCTTTAAAGAAACAGGATTTGAACCTATACATAAGAGACCAAAACTCTCCGTGCTACATTAACACTACCCTTTAGTAAAGTCAGCTAAACAAGCTCTTAGGCCCATACCCTAAACATGTAGATCAAACATCTACCTTTATTATTAATGACCCCCTTCACACTATTAATTGTATTATTTAGTTTAATAATGGGAACTACACTAACCGTTACAAGCTCTCATTGATTATTAGCATGAATAGGTTTAGAAATCAATACATTAGCAATTATCCCAATAATAATTAAACATCATCACCCACGTGCAACAGAAGCTACAACAAAATATTTCCTAACCCAAGCGACAGCCTCAGCATTAATTTTATTTTCGACTATAATAAATGCTTGAACTACTGGAGAATGAGAAATAAAAGAGATAACACCAATAACTTCAAACATATTAACAATTGCCTTACTTATAAAACTTGGCCTAGCACCAATACATTTTTGAATACCAGAAGTATTACAAGGATTAGACCTATTAACAGGCCTAATTATATCAACATGACAAAAAATTGCTCCAATTTCAATTATCTTTATATTACATAATTTATTAAACCCATTATTATTAACCATTTTGGGTTTAATATCAATCTTAATTGGCGGCTGAACCGGATTAAACCAAACACAATTACGAAAAATTATAGCATATTCATCAATTGCTCATTTAGGATGAATAGTAATTATTTTACCATTTTCACCAACCCTTATAATATTAAACTTTATATTATATATAATTATAACCTCAACAATATTTTTAACACTAAAAATACTCAACTCAACAAAAATTAATACACTAACAATAATATGAACAAAAATACCAATCCTGGCAGCAATAACAGCAATCACATTACTATCTTTAGGTGGTTTACCACCAACTACAGGTTTTATACCAAAATGACTCATCTTACAAGAACTCACAAACCAACACAACTCAACCATAGCCACAATTATCGCTATCTCAGCCATATTAAGCCTATTTTTTTATCTACGATTATCATATTCTATTATCCTTACTCAATCACCAAACATCATTAACTCAACAATTACCTGACGACAAAAACCATATCAAATAATCACCCCTTTAGCTTTAACAATTATCATAACCATCTATATATTACCACTAACCCCCAACATTTTATCACTCTAAAGACTTAAGTTAAAACAAACCTAAGACCTTCAAAGCCTTAAATAGAAGTAATAAACCTCTAGTCTTTGTTTATATAAGACCTGCAGAACCTAATCAACATCTTCTGATTGCAACCCAGACACTTTAATTTAAGCTAAGGCCTTTTAGACTGATGGGCTTTCATCCCACAACCTATTAGTTAACAGCTAATCGCTCTATTCAACGAACTCCAATCTACTTATCCCGCCGTTTATAAAAAAAGGCGGGATAAGCCCAGACAGACTACTCTGTATCTTAAGATTTGCAATCCTACATGAAATTTCACTACAAGGCTGGTAAAAAAAGGATTCTAACCTATATAATCGGGATTACAATCCGCCGCTTAAAACCTCAGCCATTTTACCTATGACTATCTCTCGTTGATTTTTTTCAACTAATCATAAAGACATTGGCACCCTATATTTAATCTTTGGTGCTTGAGCTGGAATAGTGGGGACTGCGCTAAGTCTTCTAATTCGTGCTGAATTAAGCCAACCAGGCACATTATTAGGAGATGATCAAATTTACAATGTAGTAGTAACCGCCCATGCTTTCATTATAATTTTCTTTATAGTAATACCAATTATAATTGGCGGATTTGGTAATTGGTTAGTACCGTTAATAATTGGTGCTCCTGATATAGCCTTCCCACGAATGAACAATATAAGTTTTTGACTTCTCCCCCCATCATTATTACTATTAGTAGCATCATCAAGTGTAGAAGCCGGTGCAGGTACAGGTTGAACCGTATACCCACCACTAGCCAGTAACCTAGCCCATGCTGGAGCATCAGTTGATTTAACAATCTTCTCACTCCACTTAGCTGGTGTATCATCAATTTTAGGTGCTATCAACTTTATTACAACAATTATTAATATAAAACCACCATCAATATCTCAATATCAAACCCCTTTATTTGTTTGATCAGTTCTAGTAACTGCAGTATTATTATTATTATCCTTACCAGTTCTAGCTGCAGGTATCACAATATTACTTACAGATCGTAATATTAATACCACATTCTTTGATCCAGCAGGCGGTGGTGACCCTATTTTGTACCAACATTTATTTTGATTTTTTGGACACCCAGAAGTATATATCTTAATTCTTCCAGGATTCGGAATAATTTCTCACATCGTTACATATTATTCCGGAAAAAAAGAACCATTTGGATATATAGGTATAGTATGGGCCATAATATCAATTGGTTTTTTAGGATTTATCGTTTGAGCTCACCATATATTTACTGTAGGTATAAATGTAGATACCCGAGCATATTTTACCTCTGCAACAATAATTATTGCTATCCCAACAGGTGTAAAAGTATTTAGCTGATTAGCAACTTTACATGGAGGATTTATTAAATGAAATGCAGCCATATTATGGGCTTTAGGGTTTATTTTCTTATTCACAGTAGGAGGCTTAACTGGTATTATTCTAGCCAACTCCTCACTCGATATTGTACTACACGACACTTATTATGTAGTAGCACACTTCCATTATGTTTTATCAATAGGTGCTGTATTTGCTATTATAGGAGGATTTATTCACTGATTCCCATTATTTTCAGGTTATACATTACACAAAACATGAACAAAAATCCATTTTGGAGTAATATTTGCAGGGGTAAATATAACATTTTTTCCACAACATTTTCTAGGGTTAGCTGGTATACCTCGACGATATTCCGATTATCCAGATGCTTATACAATTTGAAATATTATTTCATCAATTGGATCCTTAATCTCATTAATTGCAGTTATTATAATAATATTTATTATCTGAGAAGCTTTTGCAGCTAAACGTGAAGTACAACTTACAGAACTTTCTACTACAAACGTAGAATGATTATATGGTTGTCCACCACCATACCACACATACGAAGAACCAACTTTTATTCAAATTAACCAAAAAGAATAGGAATTGAACCCATATTAATTAGTTTCAAGCTAACCATATAACATTATATTATCTTTTTTATAAGGTGTTAGTAAATATATTACACTGTCTTGTCAAGACAATATAATAAGTTAAATCCTTATACACTTTATAATGGCCCACCCCTCCCAATTAGGCTTTCAAGACGCAGCAGCACCTATTATAGAAGAACTATTACACTTTCATGATCATACTTTAATAATCGTATTTCTTATTAGCACTTTAGTTTTATATATAATTACAACAATAATATCAACAAAATTAACCAACACCAATTCTATAGATGCCCAAGAAATTGAAATAATTTGAACAATTCTACCAGCAATTATTATAATTGTAATTGCCCTCCCATCATTACGAATTTTATATTTAATAGATGAAGTAAATGACCCACATCTGACTATTAAATCAGTTGGACACCAATGGTATTGATCATATGAATTTACAGACTATGACACTATCTCGTTTGATTCTTATATAATTCCAACACAAGATTTAAAACCAGGACAACTCCGACTATTAGAGGTTGATAATCGAATAGTAGTCCCATTAGAATCCACAATTCGTATACTTATCTCAGCAGAAGATGTTCTCCATTCATGAGCCGTCCCATCATTAGGTGTAAAAACAGATGCTATCCCAGGACGCCTTAATCAAACTACATTTATTACTACACGACCCGGTATTTATTATGGACAATGTTCAGAAATTTGTGGAGCTAACCACAGCTTTATACCAATCGTAATTGAAACAACCCCAGTAAAAACCTTTGAAACATGATCTACAATAATAATAGAAACCTAACTAAGTAGCTAAAAAGGTCAAAGCATTAGCCTTTTAAACTAATAATGATGTCTACCAAACATCCTTAGTAATATGCCACAACTAAACCCACACCCTTGATTTATAATCATAATAATATTATGAACCATTACCTTAACAATAATTTTAACAAAAATAACCAAATATAAATCAACAAATATAATTACTCAAAACTCAATACATAAACAACATCAATCTTGAACATGACCATGACAATAAGCCTTTTCGACCAATTTATAAGCCCAACACTAATAGGACTACCACTTATTATATTAGCTATATTATTACCTATTATATTATACCCAAACCCAACTAAACAATGATTAAATAATCGACTTTATACTATACAAAATTGATTTTTTATTAATTTTACTAAACAATTATTTTTACCAATCAGCATTTCAGGACAAAAATGAGCTTTAATTTTAACATCATTAATATTATTCCTAATATCAATAAATATACTCGGATTACTCCCATATACTTTTACTCCAACTACACAACTATCAATAAACATAGCATTAGCACTCCCAATATGACTAGCCACTGTTTTATTAGGCTTACGCACTCAACCAACCATATCCTTAGGGCATCTACTACCAGAAGGCACACCAACAATCTTAATTCCACCACTAATTATTATCGAAACTATTAGTTTATTTATCCGACCACTTGCACTAGGTGTACGATTAACTGCTAACCTTACTGCAGGTCACCTTCTAATTCAACTAATTGCCACAGCAGTATTTACTATAATTTCAATTATACCTACAGTAGCCTTCTTAACATTTATTGTTCTAATACTATTAACATTGTTAGAAGTAGCCGTAGCCATAATCCAAGCATATGTATTTATTTTATTATTATCACTTTACTTGCAAGAAAATACCTAATGACAAATCAAGCTCACGCTTATCACATAGTTAACCCAAGCCCATGACCACTAACAGGAGCAATCGCTGCCCTCCTTATAACATCAGGTTTAGCCATAATATTCCACTTCCAATCAATAATTCTATTATACCTTGGATTTTCAGTTATATTATTAACTATACTACAATGATGACGAGATATTGTACGTGAATCAACATTCCAAGGACATCACACTACACCTGTACAAAAAGGATTACGATACGGAATAATCTTATTTATTACATCTGAAGTATTCTTTTTCTTAGGTTTCTTCTGAGCCTTTTACCGTGCAAGCCTAGCTCCAACAGTCGAATTAGGTGAATGTTGACCACCAACAGGTGTAAACCCATTAGATCCGTTCGAAGTACCCCTTTTAAATACAGCAGTTTTATTAGCCTCAGGTGTTACAGTTACATGAGCTCATCACAGTATTATATCTGATAATCGAAAAGAAGCTATTTATGCATTAATATTAACTATTATATTAGGCTTATATTTTACAGCATTACAAGCAACAGAATATTACGAAGCCCCTTTTACCATTTCAGATGGTATTTATGGCTCAACATTCTTTGTAGCCACTGGATTTCATGGATTACATGTTATTATTGGATCAACATTCCTAACCGTTTGCTTGATTCGACAAATCTTATATCATTTTACATCAAAACATCACTTTGGATTTGAGGCTGCCGCTTGATACTGACATTTTGTAGATGTTGTTTGACTTTTCCTATATGTATCAATTTATTGATGAGGATCATATTTTCTTAGTATAACAAATACTAATGATTTCCAATCATAAAACTCAAGTTAAACCCTTGAAGAAAATAATGACTACCTTAACATTAATTATAACCATTTTTATTTCAACAATATTAGCACTTATTAGTTTTTGATTACCAACGATTAACCCAAACGCAGAAAAACTATCACCATACGAATGTGGATTTGATCCATTAGGATCAGCACGACTACCTTTCTCAATAAAATTCTTTCTAGTAGCAATCTTATTCCTACTATTTGACTTAGAAATTGCACTATTATTACCAACCCCATGAGCAAGCCAACTAACATCACCACAAACCTCACTAATTCTGACCTCCATTATTCTTATTTTATTAACACTAGGTCTTACTTACGAATGATCACAAGGCGGATTAGAATGAGCAGAATAAAGAAGTTAGTCTAAAAAAAGACCATTGATTTCGACTCAATAAATTGTTATAATATAACAACCTCTTTATGTCACCAATAAAATTTACTATTTGTTCCGCCTTTATAGTTAGTCTAACAGGATTAGTATTACACCGAACACACTTATTATCAGCCTTAATTTGTCTAGAAGGTCTTATACTTTCATTATTTTCAGGTTTAGCCTTATGAAGTATACACACAGGATCAACAATATTATCTATTAGCCCAATAATTATACTCACATTATCCGCCTGTGAAGCCAGCACAGGACTTGCAATCTTAGTTGCCACAACACGAACTCACGGCTCAGATGTAATACAAACCCTTAACCTTTTATAATGTTAAAAATCTTAATTCCAACTCTAATATTATTACCATTAACCTGACTTTCACCAACCAAATGACTATGAACCTCATCAACTATTCATAGTCTACTAATCTCATTCTTAAGTCTAATATGATTATTTCATCAAACAAATATTCCAGAATTTATAAACCAATGAATAATTATAGATCAATTATCAACTCCCCTTATAATTTTAACCTGCTGATTAACCCCACTTATAATTATTGCAAGTCAAAATCATATAATTAATACACCATTTAACCGACAACGTACTTATATTATAACCTTTATTACATTACAATTATCCTTAATTATAGCTTTTTCATCAACAGAATTAATTTCATTTTATATTATATTTGAAACTACCTTAATCCCAACATTAATTATTATTACACGATGAGGTAATCAAACTGAACGCTTAAACGCAGGTACATATTTTTTATTTTATACATTAATAGGATCGTTACCACTTCTAATTGCCCTACTATTTATACAAAAAACAATAGGAACTTTATCAATAATAAACCTACAATATATAAACCAAACTATAATAAACACCAACATATTTTGATGAACTGCCTGTTTAATCGCTTTTATGGTAAAAATACCATTATATGGGTTACATCTCTGACTTCCAAAAGCCCATGTAGAAGCACCAATCGCCGGCTCTATAATTCTCGCCGCAGTATTATTAAAATTAGGAGGATACGGTATTATACGAATCTCAATCATATTAACCCCCTTTACCAAAGAACATATTTATCCTTTTTTAATTATAAGTTTATGAGGTATTGTAATAACAAGCTCAATCTGCTTACGCCAAACCGACCTAAAATCTCTTATCGCCTACTCCTCAGTTAGTCATATAGCCTTAGTAATTTCAGCTACACTAATTCAGACCCCATGAGGATTTACAGGAGCTATTACCATCATAATTGCCCACGGTTTAACATCCTCCATATTATTTTGTCTAGCAAACACCAATTATGAACGAACACATAATCGAACTATATTATTAACTCGAGGGTGCCAAACTATCCTTCCAATCATAACTATATGATGATTATTAGCTAACCTTATAAACATAGCCTTACCACCATCAACCAATCTAATAGGAGAAATTACAATCATCACCTCTTTATTTAATTGATCTAATTTAACAATCATCCTTACTGGTCTAGGCGTAATTATCACAGCCATATATTCTCTACATATATTTTTAACTACCCAACGAGGACCAACACCTAAATATATATACACTATCCTTCCAACATATACACGTGAACATCTATTAATAATCTTACATATTATACCAATAATTATACTAATTTTTAACCCTTCAATTATTTGAGGAATTTATTCCTGCAAGAGTAGTTTAATAAAAAACATTAGATTGTGATTCTAAAAATAAAGAATAATAAACCTTTCTCTCGCCAAGAGAAGATGAACTTACAAGGACTGCTACTTATTTTTAATTGAGGTTAAATTCCTCAAGTCTCTTATTTATAAAGGATAAAAGCAATCCATTGACCTTAGACGTCAATAATCCTGGTGCAACCCCATGTATAAGTTATGAATTTAATATTTACTTCAACCATATTTACTACCTTATTATCACTTACCTCACCATTATTACAAAATATATATATAAAATCAAACCCATATAACATAATAATAACAGTAAAATTAGCCTTTATAATAAGCATAATTCCATTATCAATTTTTATTGATCAAGGAACAGAAACAATTACAATAAACTGATACTGAATAATTACTAATACATTTAACATTAATATTAGCCTAAAATTTGATTATTATTCAATTATTTTTATCCCAATCTCCTTATTTGTCACCTGATCAATTATAGAATTTGCCACATGATATATAGAAAAAGACCCATGAATCTCAAAATTCTTCAAATATTTATTACTATTTCTCATTGCCATAATAATTTTAGTTTCAGCAAACAACTTATTTCAATTTTTCATTGGATGGGAGGGAGTAGGAATTATGTCTTTTATATTAATTGGATGATGATACTCACGTATAGATGCCAACTCTTCAGCCCTACAAGCTGTTTTATATAATCGTATTGGAGATATCGGATTAATTTTATCAATAGCTTGATTCGCAATAAAATTAAACTCATGAGAACTTCAACAAATTTTCTCTATAAACAAGGATTTTACATTACCATTACTAGGACTAATTATTGCAGCCACAGGAAAATCTGCCCAATTTGGACTTCACCCATGATTACCAGCAGCAATAGAAGGTCCAACACCAGTATCAGCCCTTCTACATTCAAGCACAATAGTTGTAGCTGGAATTTTCTTATTAATCCGCTTCTCCCCAATATTAGAACAAAACAAAACTGCACTAACAACATGCCTCTGTTTAGGAGCAATCACAACCATTTTTACAGCAACATGTGCTATTACACAAAATGATATCAAAAAAATTGTAGCATTCTCAACATCCAGTCAACTAGGCTTAATAATAGTTACTATTGGTTTAAATCAACCACAACTAGCATTCCTCCATATCTGTACCCATGCCTTTTTCAAAGCAATATTATTCTTATGTTCAGGATCAATTATTCATAATCTAAATAATGAACAAGATATCCGAAAAATAGGTGGACTTCACCAATCTATCCCAATTACATCATCTTGTGTAATAATCGGAAGCCTAGCATTAACTGGCACACCATTTTTAACAGGATTCTTTTCAAAAGATACTATTATTGAAGCCATAAACACATCAAACACAAACGCATGAGCCCTACTAATTACAATAATAGCAACTATATTTACTTCAACTTATAGTTTACGAATTATTATATTTTCTATAATAGGACAACCACGATCTTATCCAGTACAACCAATTAATGAAAATAATAATACATTAATTAATCCAATTAAACGCTTAGCCTGAGGAAGTATTATAGCAGGTTTTTTAATTACTGTAAATATACCACTATCAAAAACACAAATAATAACCATACCCTTAATTTTAAAACTATCTGCTGTTTTAATAATAATTATAGGTGTAATATTATCTATTGACCTTATAAAACAAAAAAACAAAACTAATAAAATTTTTCAATTCTCTAACCTATTAGGCTATTTTCCAACATTAATACACCGATCTATCCCAAAATTTCACTTAAATTTTGGACAAAACATTGCAACAAATACAATTGATTTATCTTGATATGAAAATGTAGGACCTAAAGGAATATCAAATCAACAATTATTACCTATCAAAATATCAACAAATACACAACAAGGTTTAATAAAAACTTATTTAACTATCTTCTTTTGCACATTACTTATCGCTACTTTAATCTAAACCATTGTTATAAAAGATACAACCCGAGTAATTTCCAAAACCACAAATAATGTAACCAATAATACCCACCCAAGAAACAACAAAACTCAACCACCAGAATAATACAAATTAGAAACACCACCTCAATCACATCGAATCATTGAAAAATCACCAGCTGATAACACAACATCAATATTAACAAAACCCCATACAATCAACAAAACACAACCATAAACAAACATATAATAAATTACATATAAATTACCCCATGCCTCAGGAAAAGGTTCAGCAGCTATAGCTGCTGAATAAGCAAAAACAACTAATATTCCTCCTAAATAAACCAGAAATAGTACTAAAGACAAAAAAGTTATACCTAGACCAACAAGAATCCAACACCCTGAACTAGCAGCAATAACCAAACCAAGCGCAGCAAAGTAAGGGGAGGGATTAGATGCAACCCCAATTATACCTAATATTATACCCAAAAACCCTAAAAAAATAACATAAGACATATACTCCAACTAGAATTTTAACCTAGACCAATGATCTGAAAAATCACCGTTGTAATTCAACTATAAGAACCAAATGCTTAATATACGGAAAACCCATCCAATAATCAAAATCATTAATAACTCATTTATTGATCTACCATCCCCATCAAACCTATCATCACTATGAAACTATGGCTCATTACTAGGAATCTGCTTAATTATACAAATCCTAACAGGCTTATTTTTAGCCATACACTATACAGCTGATACAACAATAGCATTCTCATCAGTAGCCCATATTTATCGAGACGTAAACTATGGATGATTAATACGAAATTTACACGCAAACGGAGCATCCTTTTTCTTCATTTTTATTTACATACACATTGGCCGAGGCATCTACTATGGCTCATACCTTTATAAAGAAACCTGAAACATCGGAGTCATCCTTTTATTATTAGTTATAGCTACCGCTTTTGTAGGATATGTTTTACCATGAGGACAAATATCATTCTGAGGCGCAACAGTTATTACCAACCTATTATCTGCAATCCCACACATTGGTAACAACCTAGTACAATGAATTTGAGGCGGTTTTTCAGTAGACAATGCCACCTTAACCCGTTTTTTTGCATTCCATTTTATCCTACCATTCCTTATTATTGGAGCAAGCATTTTACATTTATTATTCCTTCATGAAACCGGATCCAATAATCCAACAGGATTAAATTCTAATTTTGATAAAGTAACATTTCACCCATATTTTTCTTACAAAGATATTATAGGTTTCACCATTGCATTATTTATATTAACCATATTAGCCCTCTTTTCCCCTAATCTTTTAGGTGACCCAGAAAACTTCACACCAGCCAACCCGCTAACTACACCACCTCATATTAAACCAGAATGATACTTCCTATTTGCCTACGCAATCCTACGATCAATTCCAAATAAATTAGGAGGAGTCTTAGCTTTATTTTTTTCAATCCTAATTCTAATAATCATCCCGCTATTACATACAGCAAAACAACGAAGTATAATATTCCAGCCAACAACCCAAATAATATTTTGACTAATTGTAGCAAACACTATAATTCTAACATGAATTGGAGGTCAACCAGTAGAAGAACCATTCATTATAATTGGACAACTCTCATCAATATTATACTTTATTTTATTCATAACCATACTTCCACTATCTAGCCACCTAGAAAACAAAATACTAAACCTATGTTTAAGTAGTTTAATTTAAAACACCAGTCTTGTAAACCGGAAATAAAGGCTAACCCCCTTCTCAAACAAAAATTTTCAGAAAAGAAAATTTTATCTCCAACTTTGACTCCCAAAGCCAATATTATATTTTTTTAACTATCTTCTGTAAATGCTATATATTTAATTTTTATGTCTACAATACATTCATTTATTTTCCATACGTCTAATATATTGTACGACTTATTTAATTATTTTACATTCATGTGAGAAACCATCAATAATTTTATTTAAGACTTTAATTTCAAAGTGTATGTACACATCATTAAGGTATTACATTCTTTTAAGAACAACAGCTGATAAATGCTTTCAATATCGAATGGCCCATGGCATGGACATAACTGTAATCAGGCGCCTATAGTATTTTTTTTATCTTTTCCTTTCATCCAACATTTCAGAGTGCTTAAGACCATGTGAATTTAAAGCTGAACATATTATGCAAAATGTTTACGTTGCTAGAATTTATATAAGCGGAATATAAATGAATGCTTATAAGACATAATCATTACTATTAATCTTATATTTGGCGAACACGTAAATATTCCCCTCCCCTCCCCTCCCATAAAAAAAATTCTAATTTCCGTAAACCCCCCCTACCCCCCCATTTCCAAACATCGTACAGTTTTACGTCCTGTCAAACCCCCTAAATACAAGTCTAACAGTACAATATTTTTAACGGAAATAGGAATTTACCCTCTTATCATTTTATTATTTTATTATTAAAAACTTTTTTTTTATT